TAGCAGTTCGCCCCGTCAATCCTCCAGGACCTAAATAACTCAATTTTCGCCCATGAACGATTTGTGTCAATGGATTAGTTCGATCCAAAACTTGAGATAAGGGATGTAAGCCAAAAAAAGATTCATAAGTGGTTGTTAATGAAGTCGAAGTTACCAAATTTTGAGGAGTCGGTATCATTTTATGCCGGATTGCTCCACATATAGTTCCTCGAACCGCATTTTCTAAACGAACAAGGGCTAATCCGAATTGATCCTGTAACAGATCTGCTACAGAACGAATACGCTTATTTTTCAAGTGATTCATATCGTCAAGTGTGCCCATTCCAAATTTCATTCCGATCAAATGATCTGCAGCAGCCAATATATCCCGTGGTAACAAAAATGTATTGTTTTGGGGTATATCAAGATTTAGTCTCCGGTTCATATTTCGTCGACCAATCCTTCCTAATTCACATCTTTGTTGAAAAAATTTCTTTTGTAATTCCTTACATAAGGACTCAGAAAATACCGGATCCCCGCCTATACAAGCGAATTGTTGATAAAACTCCAAAATTGCATTTTCTTTTGACCCAATCTTTTTTTTCTCTTTATCATTCAGGAAAGACAAGAAAATTTCGGGATAACAAACATTATCTAGAATTTCTTTTAGATTTGAACCCATAGCCGATGATAGAACTAGAATAGATATTTTTTGTTTCCTACTCACGCGGGCCCATATCCTTGCTTTTCTATCAATTTCTAATTCTAATCTCCCTCCCCAATCTGATATTATAGTACTGGTATAAACAGAAATTCCGTTATGATCCAATTCGGAACGATAGTAAATACCGGGACTTTGCAATATTTGATTGATTACAATTCTGTATATTCCATTTACTATAGAGGTGCCCAGGGAATTCATTAGAGGAATGTTTCCAATAAAAACAGTTTGTTCTTGTATATCTCTACCGCTTTTCCAAATTAATCCCGCGGGTACATATAATTCAGAAGAATATGTGAGTGATTCATATACAGCATCTCTTTCTTTTATCAAGGGTTCTACCAATTGATATCTTTCCACAAATAATTGAAATTCAATTTCTTGATCTGTATCTTCAATTTTTGGAAACTTATGAAATTCTTCCGCCAAGCCCCGATTAATGAACCCACAAAATCCCTCAAATTGTATCTGATTAAATCCTGGTATTGTGGACATTTCCTCTTTTTTATTCCGGAGCATCTTAACTTTCCTCTTTAATCGAAAAAATTCCATTATTGCTAGATTGACCTATATGGTTAGGTTAGTTCGATGAAGAGTGAGCCAATAATGGAATGTATATTCTGTTTACTGAATCACATGAAATTTTAACCAACTCCATATCTCTATTTCATACGTATGAACGGAAACGAGACGTAAGAATGAAGATTATTTTTGACACAAGTTCAAATTTGCGACAGGAATTAATAAAACATTTTTCCTTTACCATTCTATATATATATTAGAATAGAATTAATATAGAATTCAAAATTCAAATATGCTGATTCTTTATAGGAATATGTGCATAAGAATAAGAGAGAGATCCTCTGTTCTGTGTAACAATTTCTTTTTTAGGGTTTACATATACACATATATGGTGTTATAATTCAAAATTAAGATTGAAAATAATTTATACTGATTTGTTATTTGCTTTTCTTATGCGATTAAGGAAACACATGTTTTGAGATACAAATTTAGTTCACTAATTCAACATAAATTAGGTAAATGAAATGGTTACTGCCTGAATTTTTCAATCTATGACTGGAAACCCCCTTTTTTTCTTTCAAAAATAAAAATAAAATTACTAAATTTAGTACTAGAATAATGGAGTATAGATAATATTTTTATTCCTAATTTTGGATCGGATTTGGCGACATGGCCAAGTGGTAAGGCGGGGGACTGCAAATCCTTTATCCCCAGTTCAAATCTGGGTGTCGCCTGATTGACAAAATTTTTAGAATCTGTAAGTTCTAGAAAAGACTGTAAATTTTTCTCAGCATGGGGATTTTGGGTGTGACCCCACCGTACCAATCCAATAGGATGAAGTGAAGGTTGCTTCACTTATTAATTTAATAATGGGTTCGGGCCATTTATTTAAGAATTAAATAAATTAGGAAATGGAGGTCCTATCCTAATAATCTGTCTTAATAGTATATACATTTTTCTATATATTTTTATATCTTTTGCTTATACAAAAGGTAACAAAAGAAACAATAGATCTTACTATTAGAAAGACTCCTTTGATATTGATATAAGAAAGAAAGGGTATATGTATCGTATTTGTACTTACGGCTCGCTTCTACCGAAAATCCAATACAATAATATAGAATTTGCTACGATTAGCTTCATTGGATTTGAAGCATCAATCGTTTTAAATCAGAATCCCATTTTGACTCTGTGCCGTTAATTCCACTATGATTATTGATCAATAATCATAGTGGAATCATTCCTTGATAGAGATAGGAGACATAATTTACATGGATATAGTAAGTCTCGCTTGGGCTGCTTTAATGGTAGTCTTTACATTTTCCCTTTCGCTCGTAGTATGGGGGAGGAGTGGACTCTAGAGACACTACCATAATTGTAAATTGATTTATATTATATAAACCTATATTATATCTGTATACAATATTGGATAGTGTGTAGAAAAAACTATAGATATTATATTTATATTTCTACACACTATCTCATCATTTCTTCAATTATTGACAAGAACTAATAATTCTAGTTTCATTAAAATTAATTATTTTGACTGGCTGTTTTTACGTAAATGATAAGTAAAAAAGCGGTAGGAACTAGAATGAACAGTGTAGTAGCAATAAATGCGAGAATATTAACTTCCATAATCTCATTTTTTTTTTTTTTGTTTCGCAATAACTCGGGATCTAATCCCATAGAGATGAAAAATTTGATTCCTGTAAATTCAATAAGTTAATTGTATCCTGATGATGCCAAATGGATCAAAATATTATGAATAACAATAGATCTAATCTATCAAATCAATTAATTGTCGAGAATTTAATAGTATAACATAGGAAGACTTTTTATCCATACTAAATCAAAAATTCAATTTCTAATCCAATTCCAATATTGAATGCTATTGAATTTTTCGTCCTTTTCCATTCTTTCTTTTCTATAACCTACCTTCTTCGTTCTACTTACTTAATACAGACAATTAATTTAAGTATCCGACGAGGTATCAGATGACCGGTATTCAATGGGTCAGGTCACACCTAAGACCCAAACAATATAAGTAAGATGGAAAAAGGACGGATTAAAAGATCTAATATTCCAACAGATTTACTAAAAAGGGGTACCTTGCTTGGTCTTTTATTTATTATTTATGAAAAAAAAATTAAATAATTTTAATTAAGATTATTATATATTATATATAATTTATGATTTTAAATTATAAATTAATAGATTTAATTAATATTAATTATTAATATAATTAATTAATATAATATCCTCTTCTCTTTCTTGGATTGGGGGAGAACACATACATAAAAAAAAAAAAATTAGCATGCGATTTGAATGAGATAGATTTTTTTAATTAAAATATAGAGGATACACAAGTCGGAGTTGGAATTGGAAAAGGGCGCAGTTAAAAATAAAAAGGCGCTCTGTTCCGCCGAGGTAATTATGTTAAGTTCATTGTATATTGTACAACAAAGGAATACAATTTTTGTATGTACTCCTGGTAAAAATATGGGCACTCTACTCCATTTCATTATTCAAGAACAATCAAAAAATAAAGTCAAATGAATAACGAATATGGTATCTCTTAAAATACTGACATAGAGTAATATAACCGATCGTACCAATCAATCTAGGTATGTCTCTTCCTTATCAATCGGTACTATTCCGTAGTGAAAGAAATGAAAATTCCCGCATTTCTTTTGTCTGATGATAAATATCAAAATATCAATGTGAAACGAAAAAAAAAAAAAAATAAGGATTCTTAGATCTTGCTCCCTGTCCCACTTTTCTGTAAAAAGTGGGAGATGAATTGATAAATTCATCGGATCCTAGTTCGGGACTGACGGGGCTCGAACCCGCAGCTTCCGCCTTGACAGGGCGGTGCTCTGACCGATTGAACTACAATCCCAGCGAGGTGTATGACATACATATTCTTATGGTTTCATAAGAACATTCTATTCGTCTCGTCGTGTTGTAACAGAAACAAAAATGATATACTGATATCATATCCACATGGATATGAACTATAGCAATAATTACTAGTAACCGGTGGTTCTTTTTTTTTATTGTCAAAAATGACTAATTAAAAAATATGGATAGATCAAAAAAATGGTTGATCTTTATTTTGACGGATAGGGCATTTCTATTTCTGGAGGACAAATTAAACTGGTTAGATCGTATTCAATGGAGCGGCGAATTATTGGGCCGAGCTGGATTTGAACCAGCGTAGACATATTGCCAACGAATTTACAGTCCGCCCCCATTAACCGCTCGGGCATCGACCCAGGAAGAATTAATTCTAGGTTTAGTTATAATCCATGATCAACTTCCTTTCGTAGTACCCTACCCCCAGGGGAAGTCGAATCCCCGCTGCCTCCTTGAAAGAGAGATGTCCTGAACCGCTAGACGATGGGGGCAGATCCGCCCGACCATCAGCATACTATGCTGATAGTATGATAAGTTTTTTGGAATTGTCAATATACAATATAATTATAATATATTATATAACTAGATCAAAAGAGTCTTTTCTACTTTGAAATTTTTAACATTAATATACAGAAATCTAGATAACTTTAATTTACAATACGGATTAATATAGATATATATATTATTATGTATTATAATACAATGCGTAGCATAGTATTATATAATATATATACAGATTAATGAAACAAAGTTATAGTAGTAGGATTGGGTAGTGCTTGATCCGACAGAAAAAAGGGATAAAAAGAATATTTTATAATATTTAATATAATTATAATATTAAATTTATTTTCTTCATTCA